GTTCTTTCTCGTAAGTGATACACTTACACTCTGCACGCATACTCACTTTTTTATATACGTCTACGTTGATAGCCTTTCGCAAAAAGCCCTTCTCTCTCTCTACAAAAGACAGATACAGTTGTTTCAGGCCGAGCCAAGCCCGGATCCAGCTGAAAAACAGAATGGAATACTCTAAGATGCTTCATAGCTACCGCTGCCTTTCTTATTATTAGTAAGATAGGGTGAGGAGCGTAATTCATAGTTTCGAAGAGTTTTCCATTGATAGGGCATTAAAGGATTCTTCTTTTAGGTTTTTCCTTTTCATGTATAGCGTTTATTCTAAAAAACCCCTGTAAAGTTATGCCCTATTACTCAATAAAGAAAAAGGACATTATTGTGATGGATTTGACTTCTCAAGTATTGAATGAAGCCTTTGCTGGCATATTTTGAGAGTGTTCTCACAGGTTCCGAAAAGGAAGAGGGGCGAAGCGCTTGCCTTATTACTATAAGGGAAGGGGCGAACGGCATTCTTTGCGCATGTACAGAACTGAGGAGAAGTTGACCAGCTCATTCAAGCAGACGTCTTTGGCAAAGTCTCCACTCTATCATGCTTAGGTAAGCCTTAGCCTTATATAAAATCATTTATTGATGATTACTCGCAGGGTATATTTCTTAGCAGAGAAGTCCGAAGTCTTTCAAAAGTTCATGGAGTTCAGAAGTTTAGTAGAAAATGAGCCTTCTTTTTCTTTTAAAAAAGTAAAGGCAAATAAAACTATGTTTGAGGACAGACTCTGGAAGAGAATACACATCACAAGAGTTAGTGCTTACTTGAAAAGCACGGGATTCGCAGACAGTTTGCGTGCTCTTATACTACACAGCAGAACGAAGTCGCAGAGAAGAAGAGTCGACATCTTATCTTAGCGAAACTGCATGATGAATGCGAAGAATGTGGAGCCAGGCCGAATGCATGATGACTGAAGCCCATGTCATCAACAGATTGCCTCAAGCGAAACTTGGCTTTCTCTCGCCATACTAGGTTTTGTACAAGAGAAAGCCGACTGTTTCACATTTCAGAGTATTTGGGGGCGTTTGCTATGTCTTTGTGCCCGACCAGTTGAGGACAAAGTTGGAAAAGAGGGTCATTAGTCCTTACTTATTCAAGTAAGTGAATAGGAATTACCTTGTAGTCAGAAAGAAGAAAGCCAAACAAGCCGTTTCACCCCTTACTAGAAAGCTTCCCGCGAGGACGCCCTCCATTACACTAGCCTTAAGCTAATGGCAGACATAAGAAAGCATTAGTCTAATAACAGAAAAGTCATAAAGCTAAGGTCTTCTCCTGTCCTCAATCTTATTAGTCGTTGTCTCCACTAGCTGTAGAGCGAAGCAAGGCATTCCAGCTAAAAGCAGCAGCAACTAGAGCATCCTGTCTGAAGGCCGAGGACAAGAAAGCAAGTCTGCTAGTCTGAAAGGGCTAGCTAAGACAGGGCAGCTAGGCGGAAGGCAAGGAAGGCTAGTCCGGCAACTGCTGGCTGTCAACGAAGAAAAGTCAACTAGCAATGCCAGCTTCTAAAAGATTATGATTTGAATCAATATTTCCTTCCAAGGCCAGTTCTTCAAGTTCTGGAGTTCCATTGCATTAATGAATCCGGCTGGAAAGAAAGACCTACACCTACTATCGCTTACAGCGCCTTCTTCTTTTTTATTTCATAAAAAAAGTCAGCTTGGGTTCCAAACCTTTTGATATGCGGTCTTGCTATTCTTTGTTTGTCTTGTGCCTGCGCTATCAAGTCACGTGCCTAGCTTCCAAAGAATGAATCTTTGAATACGGTAGAGGAGCGAAAGTAGCCGGCGACAGTGTAAAGCTATAAGGTGTGAGCTTTGCTCACACACACCGGCTGATAGAGGGCAAGATCACATTCACTTGCTTGCCGCCCGGCTCCATAGTCAAAAAAAAGTAAAAAGTAGGCCCGCTCCCATAACCCCACGGGAGGGTAAGGCATCCAGTTAAGGATGGATGATTACGCTTCTTCACCTTTGACGCCTCAATTTGAAAGCAGGTTCCGTAAGTCCAAGCCTAAACAAGGCAAGCCAAAAAGATGATTTTCTTTTCCCTCACATCGATGTTCTGGTGAACAACACCGCTGGACACGGGATGCTGTCCTTTATGGGTGCTTTCTCTTGATATAAGCAGATCAAGATGGCCGAAGAAGACCGAGAGAAAACAGCGTTTATCACCATATTAGGTAGGAGGGCACGTTCTGTTACAAGGTGATGCCGTTTGGTCTAAAGAATGCCGGGGCGACGTACCAGCGAGCCATGACTGCGCTCTTTCATGATATGATGAACAGGGCAAGGAACTTGTGGGCTTTGATGCTTACTTTTCTTTTTTGAAAAAAAAGGTAGTTTAAACTCACTTACTTGATAGAGTATGGTAATTCCTATTTGCTTACTTGGGTACAAGTATGGAAGCTTAATAAAGGAATTTTTTTCCATGGGCGGCGGGAGGGGAAGCTAAAGTAAGCGACTCAGAAAGGTCAGGTGGTTTTACATCTCAGACTGCGCATGTAGTCCAAGTGGCAAGGCATTGGTTTTTGGAGTGGAACAAGTGCCTTAGATACGAAGTCCAATCAAATCAGTGACAATCGTTCGAATGCATTCTCGGAAATCGTCGCACCAGATCGTAACGCGGCATCGTAGCTTCCTGCCTCGCGCCAGCCCCGGTCTTGAAAAGCCGGGTGGAGCTACAAATAGGAGGATGGAAAGGGAAGGGACCAAGCTCAAAGTCAGAGGCGAGTTGAGAGACAAAAGCTTGGATGTTGTGATTCCGCCTTTCCAGCAGCGAGTGAAACTCCGTGAATGGGCAGAACAGAAAGGGTGTTCAAACCGGGTGTTGAGTAAACCTTCGTCAGGAAGGTTCTCTTTGAGGAATCGCCGTTCTTCGCTCAAAAAAATTCAGAAGACCTCTGTTCCCCTTTTTGCCTTTTTTATAGCTTGAGACAAGTACAAAGAGGATCAGAACCGGGCAACCCCTTTTAGTCAAGCCCAGTTGAAATGCCAGTCAGGAAAGCTCTCGGAAGGTTAGGAAGGACAGGGCAAGCTGGCTGACCCTTCCCTTTGCTTTCAATCTGTCTTGTGCCACTCCAGCTTTCACTCAAGCCATTCTATTCTTTGAAATTTCACTTCTTATCTCGAGCCGAAAATGGAGTATTCCTTGCCTAGAACCCACACCCGTGGAAATAACGATTAACAAAAGATTTTTTCGATGCGAAGAATAGTCCCGCTCCTATAAAAATTATCCACTCAGTCCACGCTTTGAATAGCCTTAGTTTCTAGTAAAAAAGATCCCTCTTTATAATGAAGTTTTAAATAACTCATTGATAGTGGGCATCAAGTGATTGAAAGGGGGACGCCAAAAGGGAAGGTCGGACACAAAGGAGCGTCTTCAATAAGACCAAGGGCAGTGAGGGCGATCGAAGTGAGAAAAGATGGCATATTTCTGAAACCAGGAGTTCTTTTTTCACTTTCGAGCGTGATGTAGCTATATGTTATATTAAGCCCATCCATCCGATTCGACATCCTATTCTCGAATGAGAACTGGCAGATTATGTCACACTAGTCTTTTTGGCCTTATACCTCCTCCTTTCAACAAGAAGCATGGCAAATAAAAAAAGTAAGTTATGGATGACACTCTTATTAAGGATAGAAAGAAGGGGCAGACCTGACGGAGGAAAAAAAGAACTACTGTGTCAAGCCGCTTGAAAAAAGAAAGTCTCACTCCAAGAATTATCGGCTTTGAACCTTTGATCCGGGGGTCCCTGTTCTATCCACTAACCATGTAAAAAAATGATTGATAGAATGGCGCTGTAGGAACCGGTCGGATTCGAACCGACGAATAGAAGTTTTGCAGACTCATGCCTTAGCCACTTGGCTACGGTTCCCTATCAATTCTATGTCCGACTTTGCTTCACAGGGCGAGACCAAGAATAACAGATGCCGGAATGCTTGGGGTTTGGGAGAAAGGACACAACATAGGTGGAGATGGATTTTAATAAAGACTCTATAAAACTTGAGAATCTAAGAGTTCTCCCTACCTGAACCTTTTCCGTGGCGACAGTATAAAGAAGCATTTAGGGATTTCTTGATGATCCATGATTACACAGTTGATCAAGCCTCTGAAACCGGACTCTTTCTTCCCTCTCGATTCCATCTATATCCCGAACCCGAACCTGAAATCTGAATGACCCGGAATTCTTTTCCAATTTTGTATATTAACTAATGGGGATACCGGGAGGGAGGAGATAAAGGCCCCGTCTTACTTTAGAAGCAGAGACAGGAATTGCTACTTGAACTAGAAAGCATACTACTTAGATAAGAGTTCTTCATGTGCACATCCCGTAGGCAAAGAAAGAGATTAGTTGAAAGCCAAGTCATCGACTGACCAATTTCTTTGTTTCAACGAATCAAGTACAAGCCAGTATTTTCCCTATATGTTCAAAGTGAAAACTCCCTTTCATTCTTGGAACTGACTTGCCCGTTGGAGAACTACCGAACTGCCTTCCCTGCTTTCATCCCTTGTGGCGAACTAGACTGATAATTGTGTATAAAATAAAGAGGAGGCAATGAAATTGTTTTTTTTTGCTTCTTTTTCTTTGAGGAGACATTTTTTCTTATCTTGTTTACCAATGATTTGACTTGATATCTTCTACCTTAACCGCGTATTCTCAGCATCCGGATTCTATGCATCTATCCTAGCAGCTACCCCAAGAATTCCGTCTATTGCTCTAGGGTAGGGGTTATTTTAGAGAAGAAAGAAAGCTCCTTGCTACGGCTATTCAAAGCTCTCTCCCCTGTCTTCTAGAAAGGATAAGTCTACTCCATATGCTTTCTTATTTTTGTAGTAAATCCAGTGAAAGCAAGCAGTTCAGGGATTAGCCTTGATTAGATCCTCTGATGTTACACTAAGTGATCACTGTAATAAGAGATGTTTTATGAATGTAAAGCAAGCGCTATTAGGACAGTTATTT